AATTTCATTCTGTAAATCGGAAACTTAACATTGCTATCACACGAATTGAAAAGCCTTATGGAAACCCTAATATTCTTGCAGAATTTATAGCCGGACAATTAAAAAATAGAGTTTCTTTTCGCAAAGCAATGAAAAAGGCTATAGAATTAACTGAACAAGCAGATACAAAAGGAATTCAAGTGCAAATTGCAGGACGTATCGACGGAAAAGAAATTGCGCGTGTTGAATGGATCAGAGAGGGTAGGGTTCCACTACAAACCATTCGCGCTAAAATTGATTATTGTTCCTATACAGTTCGAACAATCTATGGGGTATTAGGCATCAAAATTTGGATCTTTATAGAAGGGGAATAATAAACCTTTATTTCCCTTTGCATTCTATCCAGCGATGTAACAAAAAATGATAAATTAGTTTCTTCTTTTTCTTTTCTGTTCAATTCTTTTCTGTTCAATAAAAAAAAATGAACAATAATAATTCTATTATAATTCTATAGGGTTTAATAAAAATTTAATTCATCTTTTGATAAAATTGCTATGCTTAGTGTGTGACTCGTTGGTTTTTTGAGGGTTAGTATAAAAAAACAGCCCCATAGTATAAAAATATAAACAAATAACTATAGAAGTAATAACCAACTCATCACTTCATATTATCTGGATCCAAAGAACCAGTCAAGATATGATATATTGTTCATATTGTTGTAGCAACTGAAATCTTTTTTATTAAAAAATATGCTTCTAAGTTGTCAATCGAAATAAAAAAGAAAGGGTATGGATAATTGGAAGGATGAGAGAAAGAAAGAAAAAGGATATTGATGATATATAATTCCAATATGTAAGGTCTATGAGTCATCTCAGAAAAAATCTGCGTAATAAAGCACCAATACGGATTCATCATTAAATGGATCTGCTCGTCGAACAAAAAAGAAAGAGCTTCGAGCCAATAAAGACTAAGAATATTGACTCAAGAACTAATAGCTCCGTTGTAAAATTCAGACCTAACCATTAAGTAAGAAGCGGTGGGAACGATGGAACCTATGAATTCAAAAGATTTTAGTGAAAATGAATTCGAATGATTCATTGATCGGGATGGCGGAACCGGCCAGAGACCAATTCATCTATTCGGAAAAGTTATGAACTAATGATAGAACTGAAATAGAAATTGAAAGAGTAAATATTCGCCCGCGAAAACTTTATTTTCTTGGATTGCTAAAATTGGGTCAACCCAATACGATAAAGAGTAAAACAAAAGAAAGATTTGTTTTAACATTCTAAAAGATATAAATATAAGAAAAAAGAGTTATTTAATATATTTAGATTTAGTTATCTATACAAACAAGATACACAAATGAATAATAGATTTGATCTAGATTAAATGGAATCAATGATTCAGTATATTACTTATTAAATACATGTATATCTTAATTCAAATTATATTCTATCTGAATTGAATTCAAAATCTTTAATTTGAATTGATTTTCTTCGCGAGGAGCTGGATGAGAAGAAACTCTCACGTCCGGTTCTGTAGTAGAGATGGAATTCAAAACAAACCATCAACTATAACCCCAAAAGAACCAGATTCCGTAAACAACATAGAGGAAGAATGAAGGGAATATCTTATCGAGGTAATACTATTTGTTTTGGTAAATACGCTCTTCAGGCACTTGAACCCGCTTGGATCACATCTAGACAAATAGAAGCAGGTCGACGAGCAATGACACGAAATGCACGTCGCGGTGGAAAAATATGGGTCCGTATATTTCCAGATAAACCAGTTACAGTAAGGCCCGCAGAAACACGTATGGGTTCAGGTAAAGGCTCTCCCGAATATTGGGTAGCTGTTGTTAAACCAGGTCGAATCCTTTATGAAATGGGTGGAGTAACAGAAAATATAGCCCGAAGGGCTATTTCAATAGCAGCGTCCAAAATGCCTATACGAGCTCAATTCATCATTTCGGGATAAAAAAGAAATAGGCCTTAAAAATAGCGGGTGCAGGTTTCTTTTTTTGAACAAATAATATTTCTTTTTTTCTTCGACCTTTGTATTGTAAAAAAAAAAAAAAAAAAAAAAAAAAAAAAAAGATATGATTCAACCTCAGACCCATTTGAATGTAGCAGATAACAGCGGGGCTCGAGAATTGATGTGTATTCGAATCATAGGAGCTAGCAATCGTCGATATGCTCATATTGGTGACGTTATTGTTGCTGTGATCAAAGACGCAGTTCCAAACATGCCTCTAGAAAGATCAGAAGTGGTCAGAGCTGTAATTGTCCGTACTTGTAAAGAACTTAAACGTGACAACGGTATGATAATACGATATGATGACAATGCTGCAGTTGTGATTGATCAAGAAGGAAATCCAAAAGGAACTCGCGTTTTTGGTGCGATTGCCCGAGAATTGAGACAGTTCAATTTTACTAAAATAGTTTCATTAGCTCCCGAGGTATTATAAAATGAGACTACGATATGGTTATAGGTTATAGTAGGGTATTTAAAAGAAATAGATTAAGATTAATTTAGTAGATTTTGTCTCACGTATATACCTTTCAAAATTCATATTAATATTCATAAACAAATACGTAAAAGAAAAAAAAAAAAAAAGAAAAACATGTTGATTATATCCAAATTTGGAGGCACCAATCATTTTAATTAATCATGAGTAGTGATACTATTGCTGACATAATAACCTCTATACGAAATGCCGATATGTATAGAAAAAGCGTGGTTCGAGTAGCATCTACTAATATCAGCCAAAGTATTGTTAAAATACTTTTACGAGAGGGTTTTATCGAAAACGTGAGAAAACATCGAGAAAACAACAAAGATTTTTTGGTTTTAACCCTACGACATAGAAGGAATAGGAAAAGGACTTATCGAAACCTTTTAAATTTAAAACGGATCAGTCGGCCGGGTCTACGAATCTATTCTAACTATCAAAGAATTCCTAGAATTTTAGGCGGGATGGGAGTTGTAATTCTTTCTACCTCTCGGGGTATAATGACAGACCGGGAGGCTCGACTAGAAAGAATAGGCGGAGAAATTTTGTGTTATATATGGTAATTTTTCTAATATCCGAATTGAATAGGAAACTTCTTTTTTGTGAAAAAGAAAAGAGAAGGAGTGGGTTGTCTAATAGGGTTCTTCCTCCACTAGTTGATACTTCAAGGAGGTTTGACCTGGAATGAAAGAACAAAAATGGATTCATGAAGGTTTAATTACTGAATCGCTTCCCAATGGCATGTTCCGGGTTCGTTTAGATAATGAAGATATGATTCTAGGTTATGTTTCAGGAAAGATCCGACGTAGTTTTATACGAATATTGCCAGGAGATAGAGTCAAAATTGAAGTAAGTCGTTATGATTCAACCAGAGGTCGTATAATTTATCGACTCCGCAACAAAGATTCGAAAGATTAGGTTTTTTTCAACTTCACTATTTCTTTTTCTTTCGCAGGAATACGATTCAAAATCGAAAATTACAATAAACTGATTTTCTTCCAAGAAAAGGATTCAAAATTAAAGTAAGGAGTGGCAAATATGAAAATAAGAGCTTCTGTTCGTAAAATTTGTGAAAAATGTCGACTAATCCGTCGTCGGGGACGAATTATAGTAATTTGTTCCAACCCAAGACATAAACAAAGACAAGGATAATAAGACTCGTTAAAGACCCAATATACAAATAAGAAGGGGGATCTTTTTTGACATGAAATGGATATATCCATATATCTCTGACTCAAATTTATGAGATGATAAAATATGGCAAAAGCTATACCGAAAAAGGGTTCACGTGGACGTATTAGTTCGCGTAAGAGTATACGTAAAATACCAAAGGGGGTTATTCATATTCAAGCAAGTTTCAATAATACCATTGTGACTGTTACAGATGTACGAGGGCGAGTGGTTTCTTGGTCCTCTGCCGGTACTTGTGGCTTCCAAGGTACAAGAAGAGGGACGCCGTTTGCTGCTCAAACCGCAGCGGCAAATGCTATTCGTGCAGTAGTAGATCAAGGTATGCAACGAGCAGAAGTCATGATTAAAGGTCCCGGTCTTGGAAGAGACGCAGCATTACGAGCTATTCGCAGAAGTGGTATACTATTAACTTTCGTACGGGATGTAACCCCTATGCCACATAATGGCTGTAGACCCCCGAAAAAAAGACGTGTGTAGAAATCAAAATTGAAGATATTTCAATAGCAAGAGAAACAAGAGAGCAAGAGAAACAAGAGAAATAAATGATTCAATGATCAGATCAAATAATATTATTATGGTTCGAGAGAAAATAACAGTATCTACTCGGACACTACAGTGGAAGTGTGTTGAATCAGCAGCAGACAGTAAGCGTCTTTTGTATGGGCGCTTTATTCTGTCTCCGCTTATGAAAGGTCAAGCAGACACAATAGGCATTGCGATGCGAAGAGCTTTGCTTGGAGAAATCGAAGGAACATGTATCACACGCGCAAAATCTGAGAAAATCTCACACGAATATGCTACCATAATGGGTATTCAAGAATCAGTACATGAAATTTTAATGAATTTGAAAGAAATCGTATTGAGAAGTAATTTCTATGGAACTTGTGAGGCGTCTATTTGTGTCAGGGGCCCTGGATATGTAACTGCTCAAGATATCATCTTACCGCCTTATGTAGAAATCGTCGATAATACACAGCATATAGCTAGCTTGACGGAACCCATTGAGTTGGTTATTGGATTACAAATAGAGAAGAATCGTGGATATCTTATAAAAGCGCCAAATACCTTTCAAGATGGAAGTTATCCTATAGATCCTGTATTCATGCCTGTTCGAAATGCGAATCATAGTATTCATTCTTATGAAAATGGTAACAAAGAGATACTATTTCTCGAAATATGGACAAATGGAAGTTTAACTCCTAAAGAAGCACTTCACGAAGCCTCCCGGAATTTGATTGATTTATTGATTCCCTTTTTACATACCAAAGAAGAAAATTTAAGTTTAGAGGACAATCAACACATAGTTCCTTTACCC